CATAACTAGAGAGCTTCTCTGGTCCTTCACTAATCGGGGCCAAAACTCCGGAAATTAGAAATGCCAAAATAGGAATAACACTTGATATTATTAGAAATGCCCAGAAAATATCATATTCGTGAAGCAGAAACATAGAAGCACTCCTATTAATGTGGAATATACCGAATTAGTTGATTCAAATTGGAATTCTCAATTCATCCATAACTGCATTAGTCGAAACAACAATTTTGATCAAACCACATAGTTTCGTTTGTTTACTTGTTGTGGGTCATGTATCGTCTCAAGATTCATCCAACGAAATCCCACTTACACTTACTTCGATTCTATTTAGATATGGTGTAGACATATAATGCTATTATACAAATCAAACTCTCTCCTACCTTGCCTCGGGTTTTCTATCAAACAAAAAAAGGAATTAAGGAATTTTTTTGAAAGAATATTTTAAATAATATGAATTGAAATTGAAATAATATTCAAACAATATTATTCAAATAAGATTAAATGAAATATTAAACATAAAGAATTTCAATATTCTATTAATATAATAGAGCCAAAGAGGAGGTCTGGCCCATTTTTTCTCTCTCTCTCTTTTTTTTTTTTTTCTTAGTGATTTAGAATATAGTCAGTAGTCAGATGTAATAGAATTTCTAGGAATTTCCATCTCGGGATTTATGGTATATTCTACGTGGCTGTGTTGGTGTATTCTTTTCATTAAGATCCGGATAGAGGATTATTGTTTCTATTGATTTGATACGGATACGAAAACGGAATGCATCGACCGATTCGATTCTCTCTCCCTGTCCCAGATTTATACTTAATTGATTTGATTCAATCCATTGAATTGTGAGGAACCCTTACATATAAAAACTCATGGGTTCCTATACCCAAATTAGGAAACTTTGGGCCTGTACTACCCCGGCCCCGGCTTTACCCCCGAGTTAGAAGTCTTGAAAGAATCATTTCAGACCCATTTCTAGGACTAAAGATCGTGATTTGGAATGACTCGAAATACTTATTTATTTAATGTAATAATAACACCTAGCAGGACCAACTAACGAGTTAGGTTTCGTGACAACAAAAAACGTTTCTTTTGAAGCAAACCTACAAAATGGGGCATAGTTTAATGGTAGAGTCGGCTGAATCGTAAATGATTTACAGAAGATACTTCGAATGGAATCATGCGTTGTCGAACGATTCGATAGACAAAATCTCCCCATCCCAAAGCCAACTCATAGAACATAGAAATAGAAGAGGGTGCATTGATACATTTAGGACCAATTCATTGTCTCTAAAACAATGAATTGGGATTGTTGTTCTGCCAAAAGGCGATACGTCGGGGGATTCCTAACTCATCCAAGTTCAAATGGGCCCTAATCTTTTTAGATAAAGTCTGCATTGGTAGAATTGGAATGATGAACAAATTGGATTGGGTAGATTGGAATAAAAAAAAATAAGTTATAAGTTTAAGTATTGTACAGAAAAATGACTACTTGCTTTGCTAAGCCGGTTATACGAAGAAAAGCCTATTGTACAATGAAACTTACCAAAGAGCTTCGTTTTTGAAACTCTGGCTTTTCTACAAATACAAGAACAAGAATAGGTTCTAGATAATGTGACTTACTATTAGATTGAATTTGGATTTGATTTGGTTGGGTCAGGTTGGAGTTTTTCTTGAGCCAGGCTCATGTTATGATTTTGACTTCATAAATTGACTTGGGTATACCAAAGCAAAGGTGTATCACTAAATCTTGGATCATGGACAAATAAAAGAGGAAAAAGGCCGTATGTCATTCACAGACGAAGATTAATGAAGAAGAATGGGTTTGTTTATCCGAGATTTGAAAATACCGATCCGATTGGATCCATTGGAATAAATTATTGTTTTCAAGCCCCGAGGGATCTCCGTGATCCTGTGGGAATGATTCCATTTCTATGGAACAATCAACCGGCCGGTCACACGCACTAATTAGGAAATGAATAAAAAAATGTATAGGGCTATACGGACTCGAACCGTAGACCTTCTCGGTAAAACAGATCAAACTTATTATTATCGAAATGATTCGAACTGTTTCAAAGACCCAACATGCGTTTTTTTTTTGCATTGGGCTCTTTCATTAACTGATAAAAAGATCGGCTAGTCCACCATATTTTTTCTTGACAGGAAGATAACGAGATGGCTCCATGTGCTCGGATTCATTATTTGAATTCTGATCCGGGAGCAATACCAAAGTGTTTCAAAGAAGGGTTACCCTGACGTAGGTCTGCCTCCGGCCTAGATCAACCTAAGTTAAATGGAGTCTCTATCAATCCGCCCCAAGAGTCAAATATGATACTTCATACACCTTAAAGTTCATAGGACGAAAAGAGGTTATTTTGAGGTCCTTATCCTCAATATGCCTAGCATTGAAGGGACTGGGTATTCACCTTATCAATGATCAAACCAATGATGGGTTCTATTTGGTACCTGAATTGGCACCTGAATCGGACCGAACAAAATATT